TTCCTAATTCTTCAGAACGTAATCGAATCATAACGGGTCTTTGTAATCTCAGATATACGGCCATTCTCGACGAGAATTCTGATTTATTGGCAAAGCGGCGAAGAAATAGATTCATCATCCCACTCCAAACGATTCAAGAACGCGAGAACGAACTAACACCCTCTTTGGGGATCTCAATTGAAATACCGATCAATGGGATTTTCCGTAAAAACAGTATTCTTGCATATTTCGATGATCCGCAATATAGAAGAAAGCACTCAGGAATTACTAAATATGAACCAGTTGAAATGCAGTCAATCGTCAAAAAAGAGGATTTCATTGAGTATGGTAGAGTCACGGAATTAAAGCCAAAAGACCCAATAAAAGTCGATCGATTTTTTTTTATTCCCGAGGAAGTGCATCTCTTACCCGAATCTTCTTCGATACTGGTACGAAACAATAGTATTATTAGAGGAGATACACGAATCACTTTAAAGACAAGAAGCCGAGTGGGCGGGTTAGTCCAAGTGGAGAGAAAACAAAAAAGAATTGAACTTAGAATCTTTCCTGGAGATATCCATTTTCCTGGAAAGACAGCAAAGATCTCCCAACATAGTGGCGTTTTGATACCACCAAAAACAGGAAAGAGAAATTCCAAGGAAGACAAAAAATGGCTCTATATCCAACGGCTCACACTTACCAAGAGAAACTATTTTGTTTTAGTTCGACCTGTAATCACATACGAAATAACGGATGGGATAAATTTAGTAAGACTTTTACCCCCGGATATACTGCAAGAAAGGGATAATGTACAACTTCAAATTGTCAATTATATCTTTTATGGAAACGGCACGCTAATTCGGGCAAGTTCGGAGACAAGTATTCAATTAGTTCGGACTTGTTTAGTATTGAATTGGGACCAAGACAAAAAAAGTTCTTCTAGCGACGAGGCCCGTGCTTCCTTTGTTGAAATAAGGACAAATGGTTTGATTCAAGATTTTCTAAGAATCGACTTAGCAAAATCGCCTATTTCGTATACTATCAAAAGGAATGATCTATCGGGTTCAGGGTTGATCTCCGAGAGTGAATCAGATCGCACCAAGATCAACCCCTTTTCTTCCATTTATTCCTATTCCAGAGCAAGGATTCGAGAATCCCTTACCCAACATCAAGGAACTATCCATACGTTGTTGAATCAAAATAACGAATGCCAATCTTTGATAATTTTGTCAGCATCCAATTGTTCTTGTTCGCGACTAGGTCCATTCAACGCTGTAAAGTCTCCCGATGTGATAAAAGAATTCAGTCACAAGGACCCCCTAATTTCAACTAGGAAATTGTTGGGTCCTTTAGGAACAGATCTTCAAATTGCGAATTTTTATTCATTTTCCCATTTAATAACTTCTAATCAGATCTTGGTAACTAACTATTTCCAACTTGACAATTTGAAACCGACTTTTCAAGTACTTCAATATTTTTTAATGGATGAAAATGGGAAAATTGTGAAGCCCGATCCGTGCAAGAACATCATTTTGCATCCATTTGAGTTAAATTGGGATTTTTTGCATTACCCTTGTTGTGAAAAGTCATCTACAATGATTAGTCTTGGGCAGTTTATTTGTGAAAATGTACGGATAGCCAAAAAAGGACCGCATTTAAAATCGGGTCAAGTTCTAATTGTTCAAGTTGACTCTGTAATAATACGATCGGCTAAGCCCTTTTTGGTTACCCCAGGGGCAACTGTGCATGGTCATTATGGGAAAATGCTTTCTAAAGGAGATACATTAGTTACATTTATCTATGAAAAATCAAGATCTGGTGATATAACGCAAGGTCTTCCAAAAGTGGAACAGGTGTTAGAAGTGCGTTCAATTGCTTCAATATCAATGAATCTCAAAAAGAGGGTGGAGGGTTGGAACAAATGTATAATAAGAATTCTTGGAATTCCTTGGGGATTTTTGATTGGTGCTGAGCTAACTATAGTGCAAAGTCGTATCTCTTTAGTTAATAAGATCCAAAAGGTTTATCGATCCCAGGGCGTGCAGATACATAATAGGCATATCGAAATTATTGTACGTCAAATAACCTCCAAAGTGTTGGTTTCAGAAGACGGACTGTCTAATGTTTTTTTACCCGGAGAACTTGTTGGATTGTTGCGAGCGGAACGAATGGGACGCGCTTTGGAAGAAGCGATCTGTTACCGAGCTGTCTTATTGGGAATAACCAGAGCGTCTCTGAATACTCAAAGTTTCATATCTGAAGCGAGTTTTCAGGAAACTGCTCGAGTTTTAGCAAAAGCGGCTCTCCGGGGTCGTATCGATTGGTTGAAAGGCCTGAAAGAGAACGTTGTTCTGGGGGGAATGATACCGGTTGGTACTGGATTCAAAGGCAAAGGATTAGTGCACCCTCCAAGGCAACATAAGCATCTTCCTTTGGAAATAAAAGAGAAGAATCTATTCGAGGGGGAAATGAGAGATATTATATTTCACCACAAAACCTTATTTGATTCTTTCCTTTCAAAGAATTTCCACGATACATCAGAACAATCATTTCTAGTATTTAATGATTCCTAAGAGCAGATTCACCCTTTTGATTTTATAAAGGATCTATATTTGGATTTGATCCAGTCATTTGATTTGGTAAGAGTAATCAAAATAATAATGAATAGAAAAGAAGAATGGCTTGGCCCGAAAGACAGGGCCAATCTCTGGTATAAGGGAAGGTTCCATCGGAACAATTTTTTTTTTCAGGGTACCTCGTTTCTTTTTGTTTTTTTTTTTCAAAAAAAAAAAACAAAAAGAGGGAGGAGTGTGGGGAGAAATGACAAGAAGATATTGGAACATAAATTTGGAAGAGATGCTGGAAGCGGGAATTCATTTGGGCCATAAGATTCAAAAATGGAATCCTAAAATGGCACCTTATATCTCTGCAAAGCGTAAAGGTAGGCATATTATAAATCTTATTAAAACTGCTCGTTTTTTATCAGAAACTTGTGATTTGGTTTTTGATGCAGCCAGTAGGAAAAAACAATTCTTAATTGTTGGCACTACAAAAAAAGCAGCTGAATCAGTATTACGGGCTGCAATAAGAGCTCGGTGTCATTATGTTAATAAAAAATGGCTCAGCGGGATGTTAACGAATTGGTCGATTACAGAAACGAGACTTCAGAAGTTTAGAGACTTGAGAACCAAACAAAAAACAGGAAGATTGGATCGTCTTCCGAAACGCGATGCGGCCATCTTGAAAAGACAATTATCTCACTTGCAAAGATATCTTGGCGGGATTAAATATATGACAAACTTACCCGATATTGTAATCGTTGTTGATCAGCACGAAGAATATACGGCCCTTCGGGAATGTATCACTTTAGGAATTCCAACAATTTGTTTAATCGATACAAATTGTGACCCTAATCTCGCAGATATATCGATTCCAGCGAATGATGATTCTATCTCTTCCCTCCGATTTATTCTTAACAAATTAGTATTCGCAATTCGTGAGGGCCGTTCTGAGTCTCTAAGAAATCCGTAATTAATAAGAATAAAAAGAACTTATGTCGTTTCGGAACCCTCATAGATTTATCGAATCACTTACTATTTCTGAATCTCAAAAACGAGATAAAAAGAACTAGTGTGATTACTTGGTATTCCAAATCTACGATTCAAGTAGTTAAGTCAAGAAAAAGATGGTTGAATCAAAATAATTTCGTTTAAAGTTTTCTTTTTGTCAGAGAGCAATATGAATCTTTTATCAGGTTCCCCCAACATACTAAAAGGGTTATACGAGCTATCCGGTGTGGAAGTAGGCCAACATTTCTATTGGAAAATCGGGGGTTTCCAAGTTCACGGCCAAGTACTGATTACTTCGTGGGTTGTAATTACTATCTTATTAGGTTCCGCTGCGCTAGCTGTTCGGAAACCACAAACCATTCCGACCGGCGTTCAGAATTTCTTCGAATATGTCCTTGAATTCATTCGAGATGTGAGTCAAACTCAAATTGGAGAAGAATACGGCTCTTGGGTTCCTTTTATTGGAACTATGTTTCTCTTTATTTTTGTTTCTAATTGGTCGGGCGCTCTTTTACCTTGGAAAATCATACAATTACCTCAGGGGGAGTTAGCCGCACCCACGAATGATATAAATACTACGGTTGCTTTGGCTTTACTCACGTCAGTGGCATATTTCTATGCGGGTCTTACTAAAAAAGGGCTAGCTTATTTCGGGAAATATATTCAACCAACTCCAATCCTTTTACCTATTAACATCTTAGAAGATTTCACAAAGCCCTTATCACTTAGTTTTCGCCTGTTTGGAAATATATTAGCTGATGAATTAGTAGTTGTTGTTCTTGTTTCGTTAGTACCTTTAGTGGTTCCTATCCCTGTCATGTTCCTTGGATTATTTACAAGTGGTATCCAAGCTCTTATTTTTGCAACTTTAGCCGCGGCTTATATAGGTGAATCCATGGAGGGCCACCATTGACTAGTTTTCGAAAGAGTCTTTTTTTTCGCTTCGACGAAGGAAATATAGGCGCGACTCAAACTAATCGACTTCGAAAAAACAATATCTATACCTAAACTATATACGATTTAGAGTAATAGCAAAAAAGATTAGGCTATTGAACAGGGAATTGTAAAAAAAAGGAAAGAGATCGAAAAGATCTTTTGCCAAAAATTCGCCTTTGGTCCACTTATATCAATATCTCCCTTCAATGAATATTTTTCTCTGGGTTGACCAATCCCAATCGTCAACTAGAATAATTTCCTTTTCAATTGATTTGATTCAATGAGGGGCCAAAACATTTTTCATAAATACTAAATGGAATGAACTTCGATCAATCACTTTTTACGCAATGAGTCTGTACTAAGAAATTTGTCCTTTTTGATTGTATCCATGCAGGATCATGATAAAGAGCGGGAAAGAAGAATTTACAAAAACGGAATTTCTAAAAAATAAAAAATGCGAAGAGGGGATCGAATTGAATGGCGCTAAGGCAACTCTTGTGGCTGTTTCAACGAATGATTCTCAAATCCGATTGGCTCTAAGATGGATGAAGGGTTGGTTTCCATTAGGAAAGAAATACATGTATATGGTATATTAGCTAGTTCAATAGGAATTAACGATCGATCTAATTTGACTTCCGAATGTGAATTTATGCGGAGAGTCTCCTATGCGAAGTTCGTAGTTATTTCGACTGGATGAATCGTAGCGAGGGAAGAATTAAATCATAATTCATTGGGTGAGTGTATCATTAACCATTTCTTTGTTGGGGACGAGGAACTTATCATGAATCCACTGATTTCTGCCGCTTCCGTTATTGCTGCTGGATTGGCTGTAGGGCTTGCTTCTATTGGACCTGGAGTTGGTCAAGGTACTGCTGCGGGCCAAGCGGTAGAAGGTATCGCAAGACAGCCGGAGGCGGAGGGGAAAATACGAGGTACTTTGTTACTTAGCCTAGCTTTTATGGAAGCTTTAACAATTTATGGCCTGGTTATCGCATTAGCACTTTTATTTGCGAATCCTTTTGTTTAATCTTAGAAATATGAAAACCTTTTTTTCATTTTGGATTGCCTTTTCCTTCTGCTTTGCTTTTTCAAATTCTAGCACGATTTCATTCTTACAATTCTTCATTCGTTGAAAAAATAACCCACGGGAAGGGCTGATTTGCAAATGAGGAAGTAGCATGCCGACTCGCTTTCAGCCTTCCCCTTTGTAGTCCAAGAAAGCCCTTTTTAGGAAGGGTTGCAGCGGGGAATTTAGAATTTCTTCGAAAATCAAATCGATTTTCGAGTCGATTTCTAAATAGGAAGAAATGAGAAAATAAGAATGATTATCCTCCTGATTAATTGCGTCAGTACCCAACCAAGATCCGCCCATAGAAAGGGGGCGAAGTGATACAAAGTGATACAAAAAGACTTCTGTTCGATTTTTGAGTCTATCTATAAGAGGAGATCATATGAAAAATGGAACCGATGCTTTCCTTTTTTTAGGCCACTGGCCATTCGCCGGGAGTTTCGGGTTTAATACCGATATTTTAGCAACAAATCCAATAAATCTAAGTGTAGTGATTGGGGTATTGATCTTTTTTGGAAAGGGAGTGTGTGCGAGTTGTTTCTTTCAAGAATAGGCTGGATCCAACCAGCTGTACTTTTTCCGTTATAACTAGGAACGAAAGGTGCATGAGCTTGCGAATTCCTTCTAAATAAATGAAATCAATTCAGAAATCATAGGGAAGAACCATAGCATTTCGTAATTCATTGGTCAATAGACTTTGATTCTCTATCACCTAATAATGTGGGATCAGTAACATGGTTAAAGCTAAATCATTTGAAGTCCCGACGCAGCTTAGTATTCTTTCTACCCCTTTGTTAATATATATATGTTAATATAGAGATGGCTTCAAAAAAAATCATTTTATTGCTATAGAACACTCATATCGATAAACTGATTGAAACTACTTATTGGATTTGATTCCCTTTTTAGACAATGCTGAATGGACAACCTATCTATTATTGTGTCTTAAAATAAGAAACCGTTTTTGGATTGCAAAAAGAAAACTAAACAACTTTGCTGACAATTACATAGTTTTTGTTTGGTCAGAAGAGTCCTCCGAATCTTTTTGTCTTGGATTCGTGATTCCTTTCAAGAATTTTTTCTTTTTGAATATGACGAGAGAATAGAGGATAGGCTCATTACATTCAAAAAAAGATATATGAATTGACCATACAAAATACGTAATTGAAGTAATTGAGCGTGAGAGCCAAATGAATCGAAAGATTCATGTTTGGTTCGGGAAGGGATCATGGAAATTTTGAAAGGAATGGAAATAATCTACTTTCATTAAGTGATTTATTAGATAATCGAAAACAGCGAATCTTGAATACTATTCGAAATTCAGAAGAATTACGCGAGGGAGCCATTGAACAGTTGAAAAAAGCCCGGGCTCGCTTACGTAAAGTAGAAATAGACGCAGATCAGTATCGAGTGAATGAATACTCTGCGATAGAACGGGACAAATTGAATTTGATTAATTCCATTTATACGACTTTGGAACAACAAGAAAATAACAACAAGGAAACTCTTCGTTTTGAACAACAAAGGGGGATTAATCAAGTCCAACAATGGGTTTTACAACAAGCCTTACAAGGAGCTTTAGGAACGCTGAATAGTTGTTTAAACAATGAGTTACATTTACGTACCATCAGTGTTAATATTGGCATATTGGGGCAATGCAAGAAATAACTAATTAATCCTTCTACTGTCTCCTATAGGCATTATTTTTTCTTTTGATTTTCGAATTAGAATTAAGAAAGACGCATGGTAACCATTCGAGCCGACGAAATTAGTAATATTATACGCGAACGTATTAAGCAATATAATAGAGAAGTAAAGATTGTAAATACCGGTACCGTACTTCAAGTAGGCGATGGCATTGCTCGTATTCATGGTCTTGATGACGTAATGGCGGGCGAATTAGTAGAATTTGAAGAGGGTACAATAGGCATTGCTCTGAATTTGGAA